GTCTTTGTAGCTTACAAAAAGCATGACACTGAAGATGTCAAGACGGCCGTTGCACACACGCCCAAAGACAAAAGACTTAGTCCTAACCTTACTGTTAGTTTTTGCTAGGTATATACATGCAAGTATCCGCGCCCCAGTGTAGATGCCCTGGACACCCACTAAGGGTAGATAGGAGCGGGCATCAGGCTCACACCCACCGTAGCCCAAGACGCCTTGCAATTGCCACACCCCCACGGGTATTCAGCAGTAGTTAATATTAAGCAATGAGTGTAAACTTGACTTAGCCATAGCAAATCTAGGGTTGGTAAATCCTGTGCCAGCCACCGCGGTCATACAGGAGACCCAAATTAACTTTATAACGGCGTAAAGAGTGGTCACATGTTATCCAAGTAGCTAAGATTAAAAGGCAACTGAGCCGTCACAAGCCCAAGATGCTAGTAAGGCCTCCACGTCAAAGAAGATCTTAGAACAACGATTAATTGAACTCCACGAAAGCCAGGGCCCAAACTGGGATTAGATACCCCACTATGCCTGGCCCTAAATCTTGATGCTTTAACCCTACTCAAGCATCCGCCCGAGAACTACGAGCACTAACGCTTAAAACTCTAAGGACTTGGCGGTGCCCCAAACCCACCTAGAGGAGCCTGTTCTGTAATCGATGATCCACGTTATACCTGACCATTCCTTGCCAAAATTCAGCCTACATACCGCCGTCGCCAGCCCACCTCCCCTGAAAGCCCAACAGTGGACGCAACAGCCCTAACCACGCTAATAAGACAGGTCAAGGTATAGCCCATGGAATGGAAGCAATGGGCTACATTTTCTAGACTAGAACATAACGGCAAAGGGACTTGAAACTGTCCCTGGAAGGCGGATTTAGCAGTAAAGTGGGACAATCGAGCCCTCTTTAAGCCGGCCCTGGGGCACGTACACACCGCCCGTCACCCTCCTCGCAGGCGCCCCCCCCCCCCCCATAAATTAATAAGCCATTCAGCCAAAGATGAGGTAAGTCGTAACAAGGTAAGTGTACCGGAAGGTGTACTTAGAATACCAAGACGTAGCTTAAACAAAAGCATTCAGCTTACACCTGAAAAATATCTGCTAACACCAGGTCGTCTTGATGCCAAACTCTAGCCCAATCAACATGACCTGGAATAACAAAGCTACTCCCCCACACCAAACCAAAGCATTTACTAGTCCTAGTATAGGCGATAGAAAAGACACCATTGGAGCGATAGAGATCACGTACCGTAAGGGAAAGATGAAATAATAATGAAAACTAAGCTAAAAACAGCAAAGATCAGCCCTTGTACCTTTTGCATCATGGTCTAGCAAGAAAAACCAAGCAAAACGAATTTAAGTTTGCCACCCCGAAACCCAAGCGAGCTACTTACGAGCAGCTGTTAGAGCGAACCCGTCTCTGTGGCAAAAGAGTGGGACGACTTGTTAGTAGAGGTGAAAAGCCAACCGAGCTGGGTGATAGCTGGTTGCCTGTGAAACGAATCTAAGTTCACTCTTAATTCTTCTCCAAGGAACCAACGAACCCTAATGAAGCGAATTAAGGGCTATTTAAAGGAGGTACAGCTCCTTTAAAAAAGAATACAATCTCTACGAGCGGATAAATAATAACATACGAACTTACTGTGGGCCCTTAAGCAGCCATCAACAAAGAGTGCGTTAAAGCTCCGTACCCAAAAATATAAAAACCCTATGACTCCCTCCCCATTAACAGGCCAACCTATATACAAATAGGAGAATTAATGCTAGAATGAGTAACCAGGGTCCTCCCTCTACGACGCAAGCTTACATCCATACATTATTAACAAACCACCAATATACAACAAATCAAACAAGCAGAGTATTAAGCATCTTGTTAACCCGACAGAGGAGCGTCCATTAAGAAAGATTAAAACCTGTAAAAGGAACTAGGCAAACCCGTCAAGGCCCGACTGTTTACCAAAAACATAGCCTTCAGCAAACCAACAAACAAGTATTGAAGGTGATGCCTGCCCGGTGACTCACGTTTAACGGCCGCGGTATCCTAACCGTGCAAAGGTAGCGCAATCAATTGTCCCATAAATCGAGACTTGTATGAATGGCTAAACGAGGTCTTAACTGTCTCTTACAGGCAATCGGTGAAATTGATCTCCCTGTACAAAAGCAGGGATAAACCCATAAGACGAGAAGACCCTGTGGAACTTCAAAACCAACGGCCACCTTATATCACATACACACCCACCGGGTTCACTGATACATAAGAGATTGGTACGTGTTTTTCGGTTGGGGCGACCTTGGAGTAAAACAAAGCCTCCAAAAATTGGACCACAACTCCAGACCAAGAGCAACCCCTCAACGTGCTAACAGCATCCAGACCCAATACAATTGATCAATGGACCAAGCTACCCCAGGGATAACAGCGCAATCTCCCCCGAGAGTCCATATCGACAGGGAGGTTTACGACCTCGATGTTGGATCAGGACATCCTAGTGGTGCAGCCGCTACTAAGGGTTCGTTTGTTCAACGATTAACAGTCCTACGTGATCTGAGTTCAGACCGGAGCAATCCAGGTCGGTTTCCATCTATGATGAACTCTTCCCAGTACGAAAGGACAGGAAAAGTGAGGCCAATACCACAAGCAAGCCTCCGCCTTAAGTGATGAAAACAACTAAATCACGAAAAGCTATCACACCCCCCCCCGTCCAAGAAAAGGACCAGCTAGCGTGGCAGAGACCGGAAAATGCAAAAGGCTTAAGTCCTTTGACTCAGAGGTTCAAATCCTCTCCCTAGCTCTAAACCTCTCCATGAACAACTACCCCCTCCTAATTAACCTCATCATAACCTTATCCTACGCTCTCCCAATTCTAATTGCAGTAGCCTTCCTGACATTAGTAGAACGCAAAATCCTAAGCTACATGCAAAGCCGAAAAGGCCCAAATATCGTCGGCCCCTATGGACTTCTACAACCCCTAGCAGATGGTATCAAACTATTTATCAAAGAACCCATCCGACCATCAACATCTTCTCCAATTCTATTTATCACAACACCCATACTGGCCCTTCTCCTAGCCATCTCAATCTGAATGCCACTCCCCCTACCATTCTCCTTAGCCGACCTAAACCTAGGAGTACTATTCCTACTAGCCATATCAAGCCTAGCAGTTTACTCCATCCTATGATCAGGATGAGCCTCAAACTCAAAATATGCCTTAATCGGAGCACTACGAGCAGTAGCCCAAACAATCTCCTATGAAGTAACCCTAGCAATCATCTTACTATCCATTATCCTCCTTAGTGGAAACTACACCCTAAGCACCCTAGCAACCACCCAAGAACCCCTCTACCTCATTTTCCCATGTTGACCCCTAGCCATAATATGATATGTATCTACACTAGCCGAAACAAACCGCGCCCCATTCGATCTGACAGAAGGAGAATCTGAATTAGTCTCCGGTTTTAATGTAGAATACGCGGCAGGCCCGTTCGCCCTATTCTTCCTAGCTGAATACGCCAACATTATACTAATAAACGCACTAACTACCATCCTATTCTTCAACCCAAGCTTCCTTAACCCACAACAAGAACTATTTCCAGTAATCCTAGCAACAAAAGTACTCCTTCTATCAGCAGGATTCCTATGAATCCGTGCCTCGTACCCACGATTCCGATACGACCAACTAATGCACCTATTATGAAAAAACTTCCTACCACTTACACTAGCCCTATGTCTATGACACATCAGCATACCAATTTGCTATGCGGGCCTACCCCCATACCTAAGACTACTGGAAATGTGCCTGAATGCTTAAGGGTCACTATGATAAAGTGAACATAGAGGTATACCAGCCCTCTCATTTCCTCATACTTAGAAAAGTAGGAATCGAACCTACACTAGAGAAATCAAAACCCTCCATACTTCCTTTATATTACTTTCTAGTAGGGTCAGCTAAACAAGCTATCGGGCCCATACCCCGAAAATGATGGTTCAACCCCTTCCCCTGCTAATGAACCCCCAAGCAAAACTAGTCTTCATTACCAGTCTCTTACTAGGCTCCACCATCACAATTTCAAGCAACCATTGAATTATAGCCTGAACCGGACTAGAAATTAACACACTTGCCATCCTACCACTAATCTCAAAATCCCACCACCCTCGAGCCATCGAAGCCGCTACCAAATACTTCCTCACCCAAGCAGCTGCCTCAGCCCTGGTGCTATTCTCCAGCATAATCAACGCATGACACACTGGACAATGAGACATTACCCAACTAACCCACCCAGTATCCTGCTTAATCCTAACCTCCGCAATTGCAATAAAACTAGGCTTAGTACCCTTCCACTTCTGATTTCCAGAAGTACTGCAAGGATCTCCTCTCACCACAGGACTCATCCTATCCACAGCCATAAAACTCCCACCCTTAACACTACTCTTTATAACCTCACCCTCCCTAAACCCCACCCTTCTGGTTACCCTGGCCATCCTCTCAGCAGCCTTAGGAGGATGAATGGGGCTAAACCAAACACAAACCCGAAAAATCCTAGCCTTCTCATCCATCTCTCATCTAGGATGGATAGCCATCATCATTACATACAATCCCAAACTCACCCTACTAAACTTCTATTTATATGCGCTAATAACTGCAACCGTATTCATAACACTAAACTCAATAAAAGTCCTAAAATTATCAACCCTAATAACCGCATGAACAAAAGCCCCATCACTAAGCGCAATCCTACTACTAGCCCTATTATCCCTTGCAGGACTACCCCCCATAACAGGATTCCTACCAAAATGACTAATCATTCAAGAACTAACTAAACAAGACATAGCCCCAACAGCCACAATCATCTCCCTGCTGTCACTACTAGGGTTATTCTTCTATCTACGACTTGCATACTGCGCTACCATCACACTCCCCCCACACACCACCAACCACATGAAACAATGACACACTAACAAACCAACAAACCCCCTGATCGCCATCTTGGCCTCACTATCTATCACCCTTCTCCCAATCGCCCCAATAATTCTCACCATCATCTAAGAAACTTAGGATCACTTAAACCGAAGGCCTTCAAAGCCTTAAACAAGAGTTAAACCCTCTTAGTTTCTGCTAAAGTCCGCAGGACATTATCCTGCATCTCCCAAACGCAACTCGGACACTTTAATTAAGCTAGGACCTTACCCACCACTAGGCAGATGGGCTTCGATCCCATAACATTATAGTTAACAGCTATATGCCCAAACCAACAGGCTTCTGCCTACAGGCTCCGGCGCATTATTAATGCACATCAATGAGCTTGCAACTCACTATGAACTTCACTACAGAGCCGATAAGAAGAGGAATCAAACCTCTGTAAAAAGGACTACAGCCTAACGCTTATACACTCAGCCATCTTACCTGTGACATTCATTAACCGATGATTATTCTCAACCAACCACAAAGATATCGGAACCCTATACCTAATCTTCGGCGCCTGAGCCGGTATAGTAGGTACCGCCCTAAGCCTCCTCATTCGAGCAGAACTAGGCCAACCCGGAGCCTTACTAGGAGACGACCAAGTTTACAACGTTGTCGTCACAGCCCATGCTTTCGTAATAATTTTCTTCATAGTTATACCCATTATAATCGGAGGGTTCGGAAACTGACTAGTCCCCTTAATAATCGGAGCCCCAGATATAGCATTCCCACGAATAAATAATATAAGCTTCTGACTACTCCCCCCCTCATTCCTTCTACTACTAGCATCCTCAACGGTAGAAGCAGGAGTCGGAACAGGCTGAACAGTGTACCCACCACTAGCCGGAAACCTAGCCCACGCCGGAGCCTCAGTAGACCTAGCTATCTTCTCACTGCACTTGGCAGGTATCTCCTCTATCCTAGGAGCAATCAACTTCATCACAACAGCAATCAACATAAAACCACCCGCCCTATCACAATACCAAACCCCCCTATTCGTATGATCCGTCTTAATTACCGCAGTCCTACTCCTCCTATCTCTCCCCGTTCTCGCTGCAGGAATCACAATACTTCTCACAGACCGCAACCTAAACACAACATTCTTCGACCCCGCAGGAGGAGGAGACCCAGTACTATACCAACACCTCTTCTGATTCTTTGGTCACCCAGAAGTCTACATCCTAATCCTACCAGGATTCGGCATCATCTCCCACGTCGTAACCTACTACGCAGGCAAAAAAGAACCATTCGGATACATAGGAATAGTATGAGCCATACTATCAATTGGATTCCTAGGATTCATCGTCTGAGCCCACCACATATTCACAGTAGGAATGGACGTAGACACTCGAGCATACTTCACGTCTGCAACTATAATCATCGCCATCCCAACCGGTATCAAAGTGTTTAGCTGACTAGCAACGCTCCACGGAGGGACAATCAAATGAGACCCACCAATACTATGAGCTCTAGGATTTATCTTCCTATTTACCATTGGAGGCCTAACCGGAATCGTCCTAGCAAACTCCTCACTAGATATCGCCCTACACGACACCTACTACGTAGTAGCCCACTTCCACTACGTCCTATCAATAGGAGCAGTATTTGCCATCCTAGCAGGATTCACTCACTGATTCCCCCTGTTCACAGGATATACACTCCACTCAACATGGGCCAAAGTACATTTCGGAGTAATATTCGTAGGGGTAAACCTAACCTTCTTCCCCCAACACTTCCTAGGCCTAGCTGGCATGCCACGACGATACTCAGACTACCCAGACGCCTACACAATATGAAATACCATCTCATCAGTAGGCTCACTCATCTCCCTAACAGCTGTAATTATACTAGTATTTATCATCTGAGAAGCCTTCGCATCCAAACGTAAAGTGCTACAACCAGAACTAACAAGCACCAACATTGAATGAATCTACGGATGCCCACCACCATTCCATACATTCGAAGAACCAGCCTTCGTCCAAGTCCAAGAAAGGAAGGAATCGAACCCCCATATGTTGGTTTCAAGCCAACCGCATAAACCACTTATGCTTCTTTCTCATAAAGAGATACTAGTAAAACAATTACATAGTCTTGTCAAGACTAAATTACAGGTGAAACCCCAGTGTATCTCCACACCTAACCATGGCAAACCACTCACAACTTAACTTCCAAGATGCCTCATCCCCTATCATAGAAGAACTCATAGGATTTCACGACCACGCACTAATAGTCGCCCTAGCAATTTGCAGCCTAGTCTTATACCTATTAACCCTCATACTTACAGAAAAACTAACCTCCAACACAGTCAACGCTCAAGCAATCGAACTCGTCTGAACAATCCTTCCAGCCATAGTCCTGATCATACTAGCTCTACCATCCCTACGAATCCTCTACATAATAGACGAAATCAACGAACCAGATCTAACCCTAAAAGCCATTGGCCACCAATGATATTGATCCTACGAATACACCGACTTCAAAGACCTAACATTCGACTCCTACATAATTCCAACAACAGACCTACCCCTAGGCCACTTCCGCTTACTGGAAGTCGACCATCGAGTCATAATCCCCACAAGCTCCACCGTCCGAGTAATCGTTACCGCTGACGACGTACTCCACTCATGAGCCGTACCAAGCCTAGGCGTAAAAACCGACGCAATCCCGGGACGCCTAAACCAAACCTCCCTATTCGCATCCCGACCAGGGGTATTCTACGGACAATGCTCAGAAATCTGCGGAGCCAACCACAGTTTCATACCAATCGTAGTAGAGTCCACCCCACTCGCCAACTTCGAGAACTGATCATCCTCAATCCCATCTTAAACCCCCCCCCCCCCAGACCATTAAGAAGCTATGAACCAGCGTTAGCCTTTTAAGCTAAAGAAAGAGGGCTACATCCCTCCTTAATGATATGCCTCAACTAAACCCAAACCCCTGACTTTTTATCATGATCATTTCATGACTAACCTTCTCCATAATCATCCAGCCCAAAGTCCTAACATTCGTATCAACTAACCCCCCATCCAGCAAACCCCATACTACACCAAGTACCACTCCCTGAACCTGACCATGAACCTAAACTTCTTCGACCAATTCTCCAGCCCATCCCTCCTAGGAATTCCACTAATCCTCATCTCAATAACATTTCCAGCCCTACTCCTGCCCTCCATAGACAACCGATGAATTACCAACCGACTCTCAACCCTCCAACTATGATTCACCAACCTAATCACAAAACAACTAATAACCCCACTAAACAAAAAAGGACATAAATGAGCCCTAATCCTGACATCCCTAATGATCTTCCTCCTCCTCATTAACCTGCTCGGACTGCTACCCTACACATTCACCCCAACCACACAACTATCAATAAACCTAGCATTAGCCTTCCCCCTATGACTTGCTACACTTCTTACAGGATTACGAAACCAACCTTCTGCTTCACTAGGACACCTACTGCCAGAAGGAACCCCAACACCACTAATCCCAGCCCTCATCCTAATTGAAACAACAAGCCTACTAATTCGACCACTAGCCCTAGGGGTACGACTAACAGCAAACCTGACAGCAGGACACTTACTAATTCAACTCATCTCAACAGCCACGATAACCCTGGCTACAACAATACCAGCAGTTTCCCTACTAACCCTGCTGGTACTATTCCTACTAACAATCCTAGAAGTAGCAGTAGCAATAATCCAAGCCTACGTCTTTGTACTTCTACTAAGCCTCTACCTTCAAGAAAACATTTAAACCCAATGACCCACCAAGCACATTCCTACCACATAGTTGACCCCAGCCCATGACCTATCATAGGAGCAGCCGCCGCTCTACTAACCACTTCAGGATTAACAATATGATTCCATTACAACTCACCCCAGCTCCTAATCATAGGCCTACTCTCCACCATACTAGTTATATTCCAATGATGACGAGACATCGTACGAGAAAGCACATTCCAAGGCCATCACACCCCCACCGTCCAAAAAGGCCTACGATATGGAATAGCCCTATTCATTACGTCAGAAGCCTTCTTTTTCCTAGGGTTCTTCTGAGCCTTTTTCCACTCAAGCTTAGCCCCCACCCCAGAACTAGGAGGACAATGACCGCCCGTAGGAATCAAACCATTAAACCCCATAGACGTACCACTCCTAAACACCGCTATCCTCCTAGCCTCAGGAGTCACCGTAACATGAGCCCATCACAGCATCACAGAGGCCAATCGAAAACAAGCAATCCACGCCCTAACCTTAACAGTACTTCTAGGATTCTACTTCACCGCCCTCCAAGCCATAGAATACTACGAAGCCCCCTTCTCCATCGCTGACGGAGTCTACGGCTCAACCTTCTTTGTAGCTACCGGATTCCACGGCCTTCACGTAATCATCGGATCCACATTCCTCCTCGTATGCCTAGCACGCCTAATCAAATACCACTTCACACCAAACCACCACTTCGGCTTCGAGGCAGCAGCATGATACTGACACTTCGTAGACGTCGTTTGATTATTCCTATACATCTCTATCTACTGATGAGGATCTTACTCTTCTAGTATATTAATTACAATCGACTTCCAATCCTTAAAATCTGGTTTAAATCCAGAGAAGAGTAATAAACATAATCATATTCATATTCACCCTATCCACAGCCCTAAGCATTATCCTGACCACCCTAAACTTCTGACTAGCTCAAATCAACCCAGACTCAGAGAAACTATCCCCATATGAATGTGGATTCGACCCCCTAGGATCTGCCCGACTACCGTTCTCAATTCGCTTCTTCCTAGTAGCCATCCTATTCCTACTATTCGACCTAGAAATCGCCCTACTACTGCCCCTACCATGAGCAACCCAACTTCAATCCCCAACCACCACTTTAATATGAGCATCCACACTAATCCTCCTACTAACACTAGGACTCGTATACGAATGAACCCAAGGAGGACTAGAATGAGCAGAATAACAGAAAGTTAGTCTAATCAAGACAGTTGATTTCGGCTCAACAGATTATAGCTCAAACCTATAACTTTCTTCATGTCCTACCTCCACCTAAGTTTCTACTCAGCCTTCACCTTAAGCAGCCTAGGCATAGCCTTCCACCGCACCCACCTAATCTCCGCCCTCCTATGTCTAGAATGCATAATACTGTCCATATACATAGCCCTAGCCATATGACCAATCCAGATGCAATCAACATCCTCCACCCTTCTTCCAATCCTTATACTAACATTCTCCGCCTGTGAAGCAGGCACAGGACTGGCCCTACTAGTAGCCTCCACCCGAACCCACGGCTCCGACCACCTACACAACTTCAACCTACTACAATGCTAAAAATCATCATCCCAACTACAATACTACTCCCCCTAACACTCCTATCCTCCTCTAAACATTTATGAACTAACATCACCCTACACAGCTTCCTAATCGCCAGCATCAGCCTCCAATGACTAACCCCCACATATTACCCAAACAAAGGCCTAACCCCCTGAACTTCTATTGACCAAATCTCCTCCCCATTACTAGTTCTATCGTGCTGACTACTACCACTCATGTTCATAGCAAGCCAAAACCACCTGGAACAAGAGCCTACCATTCGCAAACGAATCTTCACCTCAACAATCATCCTAGCTCAAACATCAATCCTACTAGCCTTCTCAGCCTCAGAATTAATACTATTCTACATTGCATTTGAAGCAACCCTAATCCCCACCCTAATCCTCATTACACGATGAGGCAGCCAACCAGAACGCCTAAATGCCGGCATCTACCTCCTATTCTATACCCTTGCCAGCTCACTCCCCCTACTAATTGCAATCCTTCACCTACAAAACCAAATCGGTACACTATACCTCCCAATACTCAAACTTTCACACCCTACACTGAACAACTCATGATCGGGTCTAATCGCAAGCCTAGCCCTCCTACTGGCCTTCATAGTAAAAGCCCCCCTATACGGCCTACACCTCTGACTACCAAAAGCCCACGTAGAAGCCCCAATCGCCGGATCCATATTACTAGCCGCCCTACTACTAAAACTAGGAGGATACGGTATCATACGAATCACCATCCTAGTGAACCCCCCATCAAACAACCTACATTACCCCTTCATCACCCTAGCACTATGAGGAGCACTAATAACCAGCGCCATCTGCTTACGACAAATCGACCTAAAATCACTCATCGCCTACTCATCAGTAAGCCACATAGGACTTGTCGTAGCCGCAACAATAATCCAAACCCAATGAGCATTCTCAGGAGCAATAATCCTAATAATCTCACATGGACTAACCTCCTCAATACTATTCTGCTTAGCCAACACCAACTATGAACGAACCCATAGCCGAATTCTACTACTCACACGCGGACTACAACCCCTACTACCCCTCATAGCCACCTGATGACTTCTAGCCAACCTAACCAACATAGCTCTGCCTCCAACAACAAACCTAATAGCAGAACTAACCATTGTAATCGCACTCTTCAACTGATCCTCCCTCACAATCATCCTCACAGGAGCCGCAATCCTACTCACCACTTCATATACCCTCTACATACTCATAATAACCCAACGAGGAACACTCCCATCTCACATCACATCCATTCAAAACTCCTCTACACGAGAACACCTACTAATAGCCCTACACATAATCCCCATGATACTACTCATTCTAAAACCCGAACTCATCTCCGGAGTACCCATATGCAAGTATAGTTTCAACCAAAACGTTAGACTGTGACTCTAAAAACAGAAGTTAGACCCTTCTTACCTGCCGAGGGGAGGTTAAACCAACAAGAACTGCTAACTCTCGTATCTGAGTATAAAACCTCAGTCCCCTTACTCTCAAAGGATAGAAGTAATCCAATGGTCTTAGGAACCATCCACCTTGGTGCAAATCCAAGTGAGAGTAATGGACCTACCACTAGTCCTGAACACACTAATACTCCTAACCCTCGCCACCCTATCCACTCCCATCATCTTCCCCATACTATCAGACAACCTCAAAAACTCCCCCACCACTATCACAAATACAGTCAAAACATCCTTCCTAATCAGCTTAATCCCAATAACAATCTTCATCCACTCAGGAACAGAAAGTCTAGTCTCTCTATGAGAATGAAAATACATCATAAACTTCAAAATCCCTATTAGTATAAAAATAGACTTCTATTCCCTTACCTTCTTCCCAATCGCCCTATTCGTATCATGATCCATCCTACAATTCGCAACATGATACATAGCCTCAGACCCATACATCACAAAATTCTTCACCTATCTCCTACTCTTTCTAATCGCAATACTCATCCTAATTATCGCCAACAACCTATTCGTCCTATTCATCGGATGAGAAGGAGTCGGAATCATATCCTTCCTACTAATCAGCTGATGACATGGCCGAGCAGAAGCCAATACCGCCGCCCTCCAAGCCGTGCTCTACAACCGAGTAGGAGACATCGGACTTATCCTATGCATGGCATGACTAGCCTCAACCATAAACACCTGAGAAATCCAACAACTACCCTCCCCATCACAAACCCCTACCCTCCCCCTACTAGGACTAATCCTAGCCGCAACAGGTAAATCAGCTCAATTTGGCCTTCACCCGTGACTGCCAGCAGCCATAGAAGGACCCACCCCAGTATCTGCCCTACTACACTCCAGCACAATAGTAGTCGCCGGAATCTTCTTACTAATCCGAACCCACCCTCTATTCAACCACAACCAAACTGCTTTAACACTATGCCTATGTCTTGGAGCCCTATCAACCATGTTCGCAGCCACATGTGCCCTCACCCAGAATGACATCAAAAAAATCATCGCTTTCTCAACTTCAAGTCAACTAGGCCTAATAATAGTCACCATCGGACTAAACCTACCCGAACTAGCCTTCCTTCACATCTCAACCCATGCCTTTTTCAAAGCAATACTATTCCTATGCTCCGGCTCCATTATCCACAGCCTAAACGGCGAGCAAGACATCCGAAAAATAGGAGGCTTACAAAAAATACTCCCCACAACCACCTCCTGCCTAACCATCGGCAACCTCGCCCTAATAGGAACACCATTCCTAGCAGGATTTTATTCAAAAGACCAGATCATCGAGAGCTTAAGCACATCCTACCTAAACACTTGAGCCCTAGTACTCACCCTACTAGCAACATCCTTTACCGCAGTATACACAATCCGCATAACCGTACTAGTACAGACAGGCTTCGTTCGAATCACTCCCCTCGCCCCAATCAATGAAAACAACCCCGCAGTAACTTCCCCCCTAACCCGACTAGCCCTAGGAAGCATCACAGCAGGATTCCTCATCACCTCATTCATCACCCCCGCAAAAACCCCACCCATAACAATACCACTATCCATCAAAATCACAGCCCTAATGGTCACAGCCCTAGGAATTGCCCTAGCCCTAGAAATCTCAAAAATAACTCAAACCCTAATCCTAACAAAACAAACTACCTTCTCAAACTTCTCCACATCCCTAGGATTTTTCAACCCCCTAATCCACCGCTTCAGCATAACAAACTCCCTAAAAGGGGGCCAAAACATCGCCTCACACCTAATCGACCTATCCTGATTTAAAATGTTCGGCCCAGAAGGACTGGCCAACCTACAAGTCATAGCAGCCAAAACCGCTACCACCCTACACTCAGGACAAATAAAAGCCTACCTAGGGACATTCGCCCTATCCATCCTAATCACTCTCACATCCATACACAGAACCAACTAATGGCCCCAAACCTACGAAAAAACCACGAACTACTAAAAATCATCAATGACGCCCTAATTGACCTCCCCACACCATCAAACATCTCAACATGATGAAACTTTGGGTCACTCCTGGGCATTTGCCTAATTACCCAAATTGTAACAGGCCTGCTACTAGCAACACACTATACAGCAGACACCTCCCTAGCCTTCGCCTCAGTAGCCCACATATGCCGGGACGTACAATTTGGCTGACTAATCCGCAACCTCCACGCAAACGGCGCTTCCTTCTTCTTTATCTGCATCTACCTTCACATTGGCCGAGGAATTTATTACGGCTCATACCTAAACAAAGAAACCTGAAACATTGGAGTCATTCTCCTCCTAACCCTCATAGCAACCGCCTTCGTAGGATATGTACTACCCTGAGGACAAATATCCTTCTGAGGAGCCACAGTAATCACAAATCTACTCTCAGCCATCCCCTACATCGGCCAAACATTAGTAGAATGAGCCTGAGGAGGATTCTCAGTAGACAACCCCACACTAACACGATTCTTCGCCCTTCACTTCCTACTTCCATTCGTCATCGCAGGACTCACACTAGTTCACCTCACCTTTCTACACGAAACAGGCTCAAACAACCCACTAGGAATTCCATCAGACTGCGACAAAATCCCCTTCCACCCATACTATACCACAAAAGACATCCTAGGCTTCGCACTAATGTTCTTCCTACTAGCCTCACTAGCCCTATTCTCCCCCAACCTACTAGGAGACCCAGAAAACTTCACACCCGCCAACCCCCTAGTAACACCCCCCCACATCAAACCTGAATGATACTTCCTATTCGCCTACGCCATTCTACGATCCATCCCCAACAAACTAGGAGGAGTCCTAGCCCTGCTTGCCTCAATCCTAGTACTATTCCTCCTCCCTCTACTCCACACATCCAAACTACGATCAATAACCTTCCGACCGCTCTCCCAAATTCTATTCTGAACCCTAGTCGCCAACGTCCTAATTCTCACATGAGTGGGCAGCCAACCAGTAGAACACCCATTCATCATCATCGGCCAACTTGCCTCACTCTCATACTTCACAATCATCCTAATTTTATTCCCCCTCACAGCCATCTTGGAGAATAAAATACTGAAACTATAACATACTCTAATAGTTTATGAAAACATTGGTCTTGTAAACCAAAGATTGAAGACTACACCCCTTCTTAGAGTTCATTTATTTCAGAAAGAAAGGACTTAAACCCTCATCACCAACTCCCAAAGCTGGCATTCTTAAATTAAACTACTTTCTGACAACCCTAAACAGCCCGAATAGCCCCCCGAGACAACCCCCGCACAAGCTCCAACACCACAAATAAAGTCAACAACAGCCCTCACCCCCCAATTAAAAGTAACCCAACCCCATGCGAGTAAAAAACAGCCACCCCACTAAAATCCAATCGAACCGACAACAACTCCCCATTACCTACCACCCCCTCACCCATCACCCCCAACACACCCCCAACAACAAGCCCAACCATAACAACCAAACCCATCCCAAGACCGTACCCAACAACCCCCCAATCCACTCACGACTCAGGATAAGGATCCGCCGCCAATGAGACTGAATAAACAAACACCACCAACATTCCTCCCAAATAAACCATCACCAGCACCAAGGACACAAACGAAACCCCTAAACTTACCAACCAACCACATCCAGCAACAGCCGCCACAACTAACCCCATCACCCCATAATAAGGAGACGGATTAGACGCTACCCCCAACCCCCCTAAAACAAAACACAGCCCTAAAAATAAAACGAATTCTATCATATATTCCTACTCAGCCTCTCTCTAAGATCTGCGGCCTGAAAAGCCGCCGTTATAAGTATTTAACTACAGGAACCCCTCGTTATAAAAAGGACCCCCCCCTTCCCCCCCCACATTTTCCTTCTGACTTTTAGGGTATGTACAAAATGCATCGCATTCTTTGCCCCATCAGACAGTCACTGAAATGTAGGACAGCCAACGTCATACGCTATGGCACTCCACCAAAAGCCCAAACATTATCTCCAAATAGATGATGTTCCAACATTTACCCTCCTAGGCACATTCTTGCTTCAGGTACCATATAGCCCAAGTGATCCTACCTAAGGCCAGAGGCCGCAGGCGTCGCCCAAAAACTAGGGACCTATCTAATGCGCTTAACTCCAACCCAGGAAACGCCTAATGTCACAGTACTCCTTTGCATTCCCAAAGTCTACTGAATTCGCCCACCTCCTAGGGAAAATGCTCGTCCAACAGCTTTCAAGTACTCCCAAGCCAGAGAACCTGGTTATCTATTAATCGTGTTTCTCACGAGAACCGAGCTACTCAACGTCGTCCGTGTTATAGGTTATTGTTTTCAGGCGCATACTTTCCCCCTAACCGCCGAACTTTACTCGCTCTTTCGTGCCACTGGTTGTAATTTCAGGGCCATAACTTGCTTAAAGCCTTCTCCCTTGCTCTTCACAGATACAAGTGGTCGGTTGGATCCCTCCTCCCTAATTTCATTATGTCGGCATACCGACCTTCTACACTTTTTCTCTTTTTTAGCGTATCTTCATTAAGCCCTTCAAGTGCGTAGCAGGTGATATCTTCCTCTTGACATGTCCATCACATGACCGCCGAACATATGAATCCCCTAACACCCAGAATGTCATGGTTTGACGGATAACCTGTCGCAAATTGACACTGATGCACTTTGACCCCATTCATGGAGGGCGCGCTATTTACCTCTCAAGTAGCAAATAAGTTAATGCTCTCCGGACATGCTTATTATTTTACCCCTTTCTAGGAACTTGTATTTAAACCCCTATTTTACGCATCCATTTCTTTTTATATTGACATTTTCAATCACTTTCATTAAACAATTAATCACATTATTCCTACATTGTCCAAATCACTTAACATACATCAATATTCAATTAACATTCCTCTATATTTCCATTATAACACAAACCACACAAACCATCATCATCACTTCACCATCAACCAACAGACGACAATAAAACCTCACCCCCATCGCCCCTACAACACTCCACCTTGCCTCCACAAAAATCAAACAAAAACAAACATCACAACCACAATCGATCAATGCATCACAAACCTCAC